TGGCTCTCCAGGGAAATACGTTGGTCTGGCAGAAACAATTAGAGGATTTCAATTGATTCTTTCCGGAGAATTAGATGCTCTTCCTGAACAAGCCTTTTATTTAGTAGGTAATATCGATGAAGCTACCGCGAAGGCTATGAACCTAGAAATGGAGTTGAACAAATGACCTTAAATCTTTGTGTACTGACCCCTAATAAAATTGTTTGGGATTCAGAAGTAAAGGAAATCATTTTATCTACTAATAGTGGTCAAATTGGCATATTACCCAACCATGCCCCTATTGCCACAGCTGTAGATATAGGTATTTTAAGAATACGCCTTAATGATGAATGGTTAACAATGGCTCTGATGGGTGGTTTTGCTAGAATAGGCAATAATGACATAACTGTTTTAGTAAATGATGCGGAGAAGGGTAGTGACATTGATGCACAAGAAGCTCAGCAAACTCTTGAAATAGCAGAAGCTAATTTGAAAAAGGCTGAAGGAAAGAGACAAATAATTGAAGCAAATCTAGCTCTCCGGCGAGCTAGAACACGAGTAGAGGCTCTCAATGCGGTTTGATTTCATAACTAAGTTTGGTACCATTCAAATAATCAGGTTTCAAACCCTATTTTGATTCTGGCAAGTGAATCAAATCAAATGCAATGAAGCAAACCCCCATTTTGCTGCAACTAAAAGAAATTCAAAAATGAAAAATCAATAAACTAAACATAGGGTGGTTCAAAAACTTATTAGATACTCAGTATCTAATAAGTATCTAATAAGTTCTACCTACTATTGGATTTGAACCAATGACTCTCGCCGTATGAAAGCAATACTCTAACCACTGAGTTAAGTAGGCCAATTCTCGTCCCCAAAAAAAGAAAAATGGAACCCATTCCCCTGTTGGATTATAAATAGAATATTCCTTAGAAGCAATACCGGCGAAACAGATCAAAGATTTATGATGTTTGATCATCGAATATTCATCTTGACAAGAAATTAGCTAGATGATAAAATATGTATCACAAGCAATAAGGGCTATAGCTCAGTTGGTAGAGCGCCTCGTTTACACGTGCGCCAATGTTTTTCAAGGGGAACCCATCATAAAATGAAATCAAAAGAATGGGAATATTAATTAAGAAGGTGATGTCTTACCCCATAACTTTAAGGGAACAATAGCCTGACAAAGGGTTTGGTTCGATTGGAATACCCGTATAGGTGCCAAGGAGACCCTATCCTGGATTTGAGATATTGATAAGGTGAATATTTAGTCTAGTCAATGCTAGGCCTAATGAGTATTTAAGGAGCTCAAACAATCTCTTTTCGTCCTATGAACTTTAAGGTGTATTAAGTTTCATATTTCATTTTTAAGAAGAACGATAGAGACTTCATTTAACTTAGGTTGATATAGGCCAGAGGCAGACCTACGTCAAGAAAACCGTACCTTTGAAAGACTTTGGTAGTGCTCTTGGATCATAATGCCAAAATTAAGTAATCCGAGCACGTGGAGCTATTTTCTTTTTCTATCAAAAGAAAAAATATGGCAGACTAGCTGATATTTTCATCAGTTAATGAAAGAGCCCAATGCAAAAAAAATGCATGTTGGGTCTTTGAAACAGTTCAGATCATTTTGATAATAAAAAGTTTGAGCTGTTTTACCGAGAAGGTCTACGGTTCGAGTCCGTATAGCCCTAAAATGAATTCAAATTACTATGTTACAATTACTAATTTATTAGATATTAGAATAGAAAAAAAAAAAAATGATTAATGAAAATTCAATAAAATTTTAGAATATTCATTTTGATTCTCTTTTTTATTTCATTTTAATAAATTTATCAAAATTTCAATTTATTCAATTAGAACAATGAGAATTACCTTTCTTTAGTTTAGACTTTAGTTTCTAGAGAAACTTAGGCAAAAAAAGAACTTATATACAAAGTAAGACATAGATCGAATTATACTAACTAAAAAAGAAAAAGCGGTATAATGGAAATAGGATTGCACCTTGAAATGCGATATTCCCCACAGTAAACAACAGAAACTAGTCAATTCGATCAAAACGAATTTATGTTTATTTTGACTAAAAAGTTATTGATGTCTTGACAATTTGAATTTGAATTGAGCAATCCAGTATATTTTTCACGTCTAGAGGAGTCTGTCTATGTTTCTGCTTTACGAATATGATATTTTTTGGGTATTTCTAATAATATCGAGTCTTATTCCTATTTTTACCTTTTTCATTTCAGGAGTTTTAGCCCCGATTAAAAAAGGACCAGAGAAACTTTCTAGTTATGAATCGGGTATCGAACCAATGGGTGATGCTTGGTTACAATTTCGTATCCGTTATTATATGTTTGCTTTAGTTTTTGTTGTTTTTGATGTTGAAACGGTTTTTCTTTATCCATGGGCAATGAGTTTCGATATATTGGGTGTATCTGTATTTGTAGAAGCTTTAATTTTTGTACTTATCTTAATTGTTGGTTTAGTTTGTGCATGGCGAAAGGGGGCATTGGAATGG